AATTTTTTTTTCAGTCCGGTTGCGAGGTCTAAATATAAATATTTAGTATGAATCATAGTTCTAATACTTTAGAATCTATTTTCTATATTCCGTGCTCCAGATACTAGAATAAATATCTGACGGGGTAAAGCCATCTCTATCAAGATGACGGATCCATTTTATGTTCTGTACTATCAATAGGATCAATTCTAACAAGTCACACACTCATATTCCGGAAATACAGAAAGAAAGAAGTTTCACGGTCGAACTACCAAATCCAAATAGAATGGGCTAAAAATCAAAGACCTAACTGCTAAACTTTTTTTCTATTGAAAAGCTAGTTAGTCGATTCTTGTAAATCTAATTCATCGAATCGAAATTTCGTCCAGTAAAATGGACGAATTATAAATCTCTAAAATAATAGAGAGAAATATCGCAAATAGAGCCATTGCAACACCCATCAAAGGAGTAGTTCCCCACCCCGGAGCTACTTTACCATATTCTGAATTCAATGGTTTCAATAAATCCCCTACAACAGTTCGTCTTGGACCAGATCTAGAACTACCCTCAACGGTTTGTGTAGCCATAAATCCTATTTTTTATTCATTGAGATTTGTTGACTTTGTATACCATTCCGCTGTAAATAAAGGATCTTACCCTATAGATCCATTGTGGTCTTGATATTCTATAATAATGGAAACAGCAACCCTAGTTGCCATCTCTATATCTGGGTTAATTGTAAGTTTTACTGGGTATGCCTTATATACTGCTTTTGGGCAACCCTCTCAACAACTAAGAGATCCATTCGAAGAACATGGGGACTAGTTGAAGTAATGAGCCCCCAATATCCCAATATTGGAGGCTCATTGCTTCAATTGAGATAATGAAAAATCATTTCGTCTTTTTAGTTGGAACTTTAGGGGGTTCTCTAAAAAAGATAGCGAAAAAAATAATTCCTAAAGTCGAGACTAAGAGGAATGTATAAACCAATGCTTCCATAGATTTGATCGTGGTTTACAATTATAGCTTTCATACCTGTTTTAGGGGGATTATCTCCCGGATAAAGAAAAAGAAAGAACAAGAGTAAAACAAAATGCAATGATTCAAATCACAACAAAAACAAAAAAAAAGTAGAATCGAAAAGGAACAAATGAATGTTCTATCAGACTACCTGTCTTTTTGTAGTTGGATCTCCAAGTTTTTGGAATGCCCCAAATTCTACTTGAGCATCCAAATCTGGGTCGATACCAGCAAAAACATCTCTGAACAAGGTTCTAGCACCATGCCAAATGTGCCCGAAAAAGAAGAGCAGAGCAAACGAAGCATGTCCAAAAGTAAACCAACCCCTTGGACTGCTACGAAAAACACCATCCGATTTTAAAGTAGCACGATCTAATTCAAAAATTTCACCCAATTGAGCACGTCTAGCATATTTTTTCACAGTAGCTGGATCACTATAACTGACTCCATTTAGTTCGCCACCATAGAATTCAACAGTTACACCTACTTGTTCGACACTATACTTCGATTCTGCCCTTCGAAAAGGAACATCAGCTCTAACAATTCCGTCTCCGTCTACCAAAACAACCGGAAATGTTTCAAAAAAAGTAGGCATACGGCGTACAAAAAGTTCACGCCCCTCTTTGTCTCTAAAGATAGGATGTCCTAACCAACCGACGGCTATTCCATCTCCATTGTCCATTGAGCCCGCTCTAAACAATCCCCCTTTTGCCGGATTATTGCCGATGTAATCATAAAAAGCTAATTTTTCAGGAATTTTAGACCAAGCTTCTGATAAACTTTGATTTTCGGCTAGCCCAGCACCAACTCTTCGATATATTTCTTGCTGGAAGTATCCCTGATCCCATTGATAACGAGTGGGACCAAATAATTCAATCGGGGTAGTTGCTGAACCATACCACATAGTTCCAGCAACAACAAAAGCTGCAAAAAAGACAGCTGCGATACTACTGGAAAGGACGGTTTCAATATTTCCCATACGCAATCCTTTGTATAGACGTTGAGGTGGACGCACGCTAAGATGGAAAAGGCCCGCTAATATGCCCAATGTCCCTGCTGCAATATGATGAGAGGCTATTCCTCCCGGAACAAAAGGATCAAAACCTTCCACACCCCATGCGGGATTTACGGATTGTACCCTTCCAGTTAGTCCATAAGGATCGGACACCCATATTCCCGGACCGTACAATCCTGTTACATGAAATGCGCCAAAACCAAAACAAGCCACCCCTGCAAGAAATAAATGAATTCCAAAGATTTTTGGCAAATCCAAAGAAGGTTTTCCAGTACGTTCATCACAAAATATTTCTAGATCCCAATAGACCCAATGCCAGATAGCCGCCAAAAAGCACAAGCCTGAAAACACAATATGTGCCCCGGCCACACCTTCGTAACTCCAAATACCCGGATTCGTTATAGTCCCTCCTGTGATATTCCAACCACCCCACGAATTGGTTATTCCTAAACGAGTCATGAAGGGTATAACGAACATACCCTGTCTCCACATTGGGTCAAGAACAGGGTCAGAGGGATCAAAAACTGCTAATTCATATAGAGCCATCGAACCGGCCCAACCAGCAACCAGAGCTGTATGCATTATATGGACAGAAAGTAAACGGCCGGGATCATTTAATACAACGGTATGAACACGATACCAAGGCAAACCCATGAAAATACCTCTTATATCAACAAAAAATAGACACTATGTAACTTTATTGCACTGTAAAAAACTATACTATGGACCCTCCCCTTTCAGTAGATTATCTCGCATAAACAATTAATATTTGTTCTAGTTTTTTAGTAATAATGGAACAATTCTATTCGTAGGAACAAAAAGAAGCAGATCTATTCTATACCCGATAAGTAACAATACGCAATGGGGGGGGGGTGACTTTATTTTATATGAGTGTTTCTATTGGATATGGGTGTTTATATCAGTGAATGCAGACATATCCAAGGACGACCTATTCGTCAAAACTTGCCTTTATTCATTTTGTATTCTTTTTTTTTTATATAATTTTTATGATTTTATTTCTGATTTTAAAGAGAAATCGGTAAAATAAAGATTTTAAAGAATTTGGTTGGAAAAGGAATCAATTTCCTATTATTTGTATTTTCTTGACTTTGAAAATAGGAAGATGGGAATAAAACAAATATTTGTTTGATTAAAAGTAAAAGAGTATTTTTTAAATTATACATAGAATTCTTATCACGTTTTAGCATTAAAGTAAAAGAGACAACAAAGTAAAAAAAATAGCCAACTTCATTTTTTGACTTTTATGCCTATCGGTGTGCCAAAAGTACCCTATCTTGTTCCAGGTGACGATGAAGCATCTTGGATTGACTTATACAATCGACTTTATCAAGAACGACTGCTTTTTTTGGGCCAAGAGATCAACAGTGAAATTTCCAATCAACTTGTTGGCCTTATGATATTTCTCAGTCTAGAAGACAAGAACAAAGATTTGTATCTATTGATAAACTCTCCAGGCGGAGAGGTAATTTCTGGGATGGGTATTTTTGATACTATGCAACTGATAGAAGCCGAAGTACAAACAATATGCGTAGGATTAGCCGCTTCAATGGGATCTCTTCTTTTGGTAGGAGGAGAAATTACCAAACGTCTAGCATTCCCTCGCGCTAGGGTAATGATCCATCAACCTGCTAGTTCGTTTTTTGAGGGACAAACGGTAGAATGTGTGCTGGAAGCGGATGAATTACTGAAAATGCGCAAAACGTTGACAATGATTTATGCCCAAAGAACGGGCAAACCTTTTTGGCAGATATACAAAGACATGGAAAGAGATCTTTATATGTCAGCAGAAGAAGCCCAAGCCTACGGAATTATTGATACGGTAGCCGATTCTTTGTGAATCGGCTCAAAAAAGAGCAGAAAGGATTTCTCAAAACAAATGGATAGAATAATATATGGAGTATAGAATATATATATTTTATCCATATATAGTCATTTAGCTATACTTAGTATAATTTTGTAAATATACTTAGTATAAGTCTATATGAATTCTAGTGATTATAGTTACAATATAATAGTGATTATAGTTACAATATAAGAGATTTTCCTTTCTCTTTTTTCGGACTCCTAACCCCCTAGTGATTCTAGTTGTTACAACCCAACCCCCATCACTCGTGATTCTAGTTGCTACTCGGATATTTTCTTTTCTGTTTTTTCGCTTCGTACCCAACCCAACCGGATTTAATAGAATATTTCTATTTAATAGAATATTTCTATTTAATAGAATATTTCTAATAATTAATAGATTAATAGAATCTAAATAATTCATAATCATGGGGTTAGGATTGATCTAAACCAGCTTATTATATATACAACTCACCATGCCAACTATTAAACAACTTATTAGAAACACAAGACAGCCAATCCGAAATGTCACAAAATCTCCTGCTCTTCGGGGATGCCCTCAGCGCCGAGGAACGTGTACTAGGGTGTATGTGTGACTCGTTTAGATCATAGACTATTTTATGGTTTCGATTGGTGCAAACCGAATCACCTCACTTTGCAATTTAAGATGAAAAAGACTTTCCCATTGGTAACAAATGGTTATCCATTAAGCGGGAAAAATCCTATTTCAAATAAAGAAAAATTATGCCCTAAATTTAGCAAGAACGGACTAAGAGGGTCAACTACCCAGCTAATCTTCATACTTAAATACCGTTACTGTATAGATAGATTTCGTTGTGAAAGACCTATTACTAGATATTTCATGGGTAGAGCCCATGAGTGTGAACTGTACAAGTTAACAAGAACATTGAATAAATGAAAATTCAATGAAGGAAGGGGCTCCGGTGTATAGAGAGGACCTCACCGTTTAAAAAGTAACCATAGAAACGATGGAACCCACCATTTCTTTATCTATTTCTATTTAATTTATTAAATTGTATTAATACCTAGTATCAATACAATTTATTATTTCTAGGTTAAATGCTTATAAAAAAAAAAAGAAACAAATCGTGGGTGGGAAGGTTAGAGTAGCAAAAGCCATTGGAATTTTTATTTTATACATTGGAAGAATCCATTTTTGTTATTAATAGACTAGGAAGGATAAAAGAATAACTGAAAGAAAAAAATCAAATAGTTATTCATCAAAGTCTCATTTATTCAATGACCAGAATTAAAAGACAATGACCAGAATTAAAAGAGGATATATCGCTCGAAAACGGAGGGCAAAAATTCGTTTATTTACATCAAGCTTTCGCGGAGCTCATTCAAGACTTACTCGAACTATTTCGCAACAGAAAATAAAAGCTTTGGTTTCGGCTCATCGGGATAGAGATAGGAAAAAAAGAGATTTTCGCGGTTTGTGGATCAGTCGAATAAATGCGGTAATTGGCGATAATAAGAAAAGTGTATACTATATTTATAGTAAATTAATGCATAATCTGTACAAAAGGCAATTGCTTCTTAATCGTAAAATAGTTGCACAAATTGCTATATTAAAAGGGAATTGTCTTTTTATGATTGCCAACGAGATCAGATCATCAAAATAAAACCCGGAGATTGAACTCCGGGAAGGTGGTAGAATAGAAGAGATTTGTATGATAAAATAGAATTCATATAATAAAGTCATCAAAATGAACAACCACGCTCAATAAAAAAAAAGATTTATTCTTTTTCACTAATTATCTTTTTTCTTACAACGCAACAACCCCAATTGGATTGTCTTAGGTTTCAAACAAAATATCAATCCACATTTAATTTGATTTTAGATTCAAATTTTAATTCAATTGAAGAGTAATTCTATTTTTTTTTTTTTTTTTTACGAACACTAGTAGTAGTTCTAGTGGTCAACTCGCTTTTTTCAAATTCCTTTTTTTCATTATTAACAAAAGGTGACGAATTCACAAAAGGTAACAAAGATAAAATACGAGCTTGTTTTATAGCAATTGTAATTAATCGTTGTTGTTTTAAGGTCAATCTATTGACGCGTCTAGATAATATTTTTCCTTGTTGACTAATAAATCGATAAAGTAAAATCATGTTTTTATAATCAATTCGATCCCCCGATTGGATCGGGGACAAAGGCCTACGAAAAGATCGCTTGGATTTAAGAAAGAGTCGCTTAGATTTATCCATGGTTTGTTTATTCCTATCCCCCAATCCCATTTATTTTAAAATAAAGGATTTGTTTTATTTATATTCTTTATTATATATATATGTTGTTATATAATGAAATATATGCTATATAATATAATATTTATATTTATGTATATAATTTCATGTTATATATCTAATTTATATGTTATATATATAATTTATAGATTTATAGATATATAGAATTTATAGAATATATCTGAAATATCATTTTTTCATCTACCTTGAAAGGGTGACACACAAGCGATCCATTTTATCTATTTCTTTATCTCTGCGTGAATCGTATGTTTGCAACAAAAGCGACAGAATTTTCTCAATTCCAATCGACTAGGCGTATTGTGTCGATTCTTTTGAGTAATATATCTGGAAATACCTGTTGATTTCTTATTAACACTCTTTTGATCACAACTGGTACATTCCAAAATAACGGTTATTCGGATATCTTTACCCTTGGCCATGAACCTCCTTTGGTTTTTTGATTCACTTAAATCTTCTATTTGGTTTTTTGATTCACTTAAATCTTCTATTTTCAGATTCGAATCGAAGAAGAAAAAAGGAACGAAAAAAAAGTAGAAGTTGATAATTCAAAATCAAATTATGAAAGATTTTGTTCCAATTAATTTTATATAGTACAGTAATTATAATTAAGTAATACAATGATTTCTAACTTCGAATCGCAGTACAGTATTTAATTTTTCAATTAAGTATCTTGTATGACATTATTGCCCCTGCCCTAGCATTCCATTTCTGGTCTCACTCTATTATTAATAGCAATGGAATTGAATTAATAATTCAATTCCATTGAAACCTGGGAAAAATTTCGAGTTTCATTGAGGCCAAATCCACCTTTCTTCTTTCTCTTTTTTTTCTAACTTATTCTTCTAAAAAAAAAGAAATAAATAAAGAAGAAGGAATTAATTACAGATATTTGATTGGATCTCTAATCTTCGTCACCCCTTTCCGTGCCAATAATTAGAATGAAAAAAATGGGAATATCAATGCATCCGGGAATAAACGATTGATTTCTATCAAGAGACCCGCTAAAATCCCGAACCATAGAGTGCTTACCACTGGTGCCACAGAGAGATATGTTTTTAGATCTCGCATTTCAAATCCTCCTTCTTTTTTTTCTTGTAATTTGTAATACATAATTACATATAGGAATATGATCAAATGGTTTTTTTATTAATAACCACTTGCATTTGTCTTGTCGGGAGAAGTCCCAATTCAAATTGAATTGTACAACAATTCATTAGATATTTTTTTATTTTTATAGAGTATTCTTTTTATTTTTTTTAATAATATAATTATATTTATATTCTCATATTTAACTATATTATATTATTCTTTCTTATTCTATAGAATATTTTTCTTTTTTTATATTATATATCATAGGATATGAAACTAAAAAAAAGAAAAAAATGACAGGATAGAAGGATATATGATATATATATAACGGAAAAATGTGGAAAACAAGATAAAGATTCTTTACAATGACATTGGAAACCAATGGAAAGGGATGTAGCGCAGCTTGGTAGCGCGTTTGTTTTGGGTACAAAATGTCACGGGTTCAAATCCTGTCATCCCTATCCCTAACTATTAGTTATCGTATGAGCAGTAACAAGAGATCAATTGAGACCGATTCAAATTGTACATACATACTCAATAGTTATCTATAGTTAACTATAACTATAGATAACTATTGAGAAAGTTAGTATATCCATGCAAGATGTATTGGCATCACTAAAATTTTTATTTGGAAAATAAAGCGCTCTTAGTTCAGTTCGGTAGAACGCGGGTCTCCAAAACCCGATGTCGTAGGTTCAAATCCTACAGAGCGTGATTCCATTCTTGTTAGATTGAGAATGACACTGAAATAATGGAATAACAGTCTAATCTAAAGTCTGAATTTGACCTCCTGTGAATTAGGATTAAAACAAAGAAATAGGAGGTCAATAAACAAAAGAAATGTTACTTAATCAAAGGTCCAACTGATCACCACGTCGGTATTGTAAATATGCAGTTACAAATAATCCAGCCAAAGTAATAGGAATTAGACCTAACACGATTCCAAATAGAAAAACTTCAATCATTTGAATTTGTTTGAAAGGAAAAGAAAAAAAGGGGGGTAATATCTATCCTTAAATATGAATCTGTATTGACTATGAATCTCAATGACCAAGAATTGGCAATTGACATGATAAGGAACTCTAGAATATCTATAATATCTCAAAATTTCCAATTCATTTCAAAATTTCAAATCAAATAAGTCGTATCTTATTCAGACTAATAAATAGACCCGAGGTTATAGTTAAAACCGCTAGTAAAAAACCGAAATAACTAGTTATAGTCGGCATAAGGAAACTAAATGAAATATGTTCTTTTTTTACATATGTTTATAAAGCACTTCCCTAAGTTTCCTTTTTTGAGACAAAAATAGGAAAATAAGCAAAAAATACCACTTGAAAGATACAATTGAAAATTATTGATTCATCAATCAATTATGACGGACGAACAAAAAGAAAAATTTACATAGGTAAGAAATCAATTCATCATCTCTGACATCTACCCATCCTGTGATTCCAAATCAACAGATTTATTAAGCAACTCGTGAGTTGAGTAAACTAATCTAATGAAAATATTTGCATTTTTTTTCTTTCTATTTATTATTTATATTTGAAATATAATAAAAGAAAAAAAATAATTAAAATAAATTTGAATATGAAAACAAAAATAAAGAATAAAAACTTTCTTGTTTAACTTCATTCAACTTTGAATTAATATGGAATAAAATGGGAAAAATATCTATGTCGACCCCCCTTTTTTTGTATCTAATTTGTTCTATTTTCATTGTTTACTTTAGAACAAAAGAAGACAGTGACCTTAGAACGCCCTTTACTTCTTGACTTTGATTTTCACTTATTTATTAGATTTAGTAATGTGTCCCATTCTTCTAATATCTAGAACGAAAAGAAAAAGGTATCAGATCACTCGGAACTAGGGTTCCGCGGTTTTTTTGTCTTTTCATTATATTTTAAAATAAAGCTCTATCCTTGTAATTAAGTAATTAAGCCAAGAAAGAGCATTAGCCTTTTTGTGTTTAATACAAGAACAACTAATCTGATTTTGAAGAAAAATAAATGGTATTAGTTATTATTTTTAGTATCTATTACGGCTATTATTGTTACGAGTTACTAGACGGCTAACCAATTCGATTCTTTAAAATGAAAAAAGAGGGGGTTCTAACAAAAAACATCTTCGACAACCACAAAAAGTATATTTCTAGATTTCGCATCTAATTGAATTGTCGAAATCTGATAATTTCCTCCATGAATTATTAGAAACCTATTCGCCCTATTCACTTTTTAATTAATCCTCAGTTTCTAGTCCGAAGCTAATAATGAATGTGGAGAACCCTCATCTTATACTTTCAAACTTTGAGGAATTTTCTATTCAGTACATCCGAAAGAACCAACAAGGAAAAAAGAAAGAAATTATCTAGTACTTGATCTCGACACAGATTGTGAAATTTCGTTGCTGTGTTAGAAGAAGGATAGCTATACTGATTCGGTATACTCGAAAGAGACCCTTGGTACAAAATTGACGATCTAACAAAGATTGTATTTCAGTAAATTTCTACTTACTGATTTCATCTTTTATGGAATCGATCCCCCTTTGACTGTATAAGAATATGTGGAGCTCGGCATGTCTGGAAGCACAGGAGAACGTTCTTTTGCTGATATTATTACCAGTATTCGATACTGGATTATTCATAGCATTACTATACCCTCCCTATTCATTGCGGGTTGGTTATTTGTTAGCACGGGTTTAGCTTACGATGTTTTTGGAAGCCCCCGCCCAAACGAGTATTTT